AATAGAGTTTCGTTTCGAAAAGCAATGAAAAAGGCTATTGAATTGACTGAACAGGCAGATACAAAAGGAATTCAAGTACAAATTGCAGGACGTATCGACGGAAAAGAAATTGCACGTGTCGAATGGATCAGAGAGGGTCGGGTTCCCCTACAAACCATTCGCGCTAAAATTGATTATTGTTCCTATACAGTTCGGACTATCTATGGCGTATTAGGCATCAAAATTTGGATTTTTATAGACAAAGAAGAGGAATAACAAAACTTTCATTGTTTGTCCGTCGATAGAACAAAAAGGGGAAACTCATTCATTTTCTGGCCAATCAAACAAATTCCGAATTCTTTAATTCTTTCTTTAATTCTATAGGGTTGAATAAAAATTAGATTGACCTTTTGTTTTGATATAATTGCTATGCTTAGTGTGTGACTCGTTGGTTTGGGGGTTGGGATTAAAAAAAGACCGGCCCTGTGGTATGAAAACCAACCCATCGCTTCATATTATCTGGATCTAAAGAACCTGTCAAGATATGCCAAATCGGTGATATCTTTGTAGCAACTGAAATTTTTTTAGAATGAAACTTTAATGAATTCTAAATTTAAAGCAAAATACAGAACAATAGTGTGGGTAAATGGAAGGGTGAGAGAAAGAGATAAAAACATATCAATGATATAGAATTCCAATATGTAAGGTCTATGAGTCCTCTCATAAAAGACAGTGTAATAAAGTAATTGATTCATCCATAATGAAATAGTAAATGAATCCTTCTTGTAGATTATAGAAGAAAAAACTCAAGAGCTTCGAGCCAATAAAGACTAAGAAGATTGACTCAAGAAGAAATTGGATTAGAAGCTTCGTTGTAGAACTCTGACCTAACCATTTAGTACGAAGTGGTGGGGACGAAGGAACCTGTGAATGTAAAAGATTTTATTAAACAAATGAATCTTAATGATTCACTCGTTGGGATGGCGAAATGAACCGGAAATCAATTCATCTATTCGGAGAAATGACGAACAAGTGCTAGGACTGAAATAGAGATTGCAAGAGTCAATATTCGCCCGCGATAATTTTTTTTTAATTGGAATTCGTAAACCTGGATAAAGGACAAAAGAAAAGAAAGATTTAATAGGACGTTCCAAAAAAAAAACGATTTTTTTATCAAATTTTTTAGAAAAATGTTCTGATATCTATTCAAATTAATTGAAAGTCCATTTTGAATCCTTTTATTCGCGAGGAGCTGGATGAGAAGAAACTCTCACGTCCAGTTCTGTAGTAGAGATGGACTTCCGAAACAACCATCAATTATAACCCCAAAAGAACTAGATTCCGTAAACAACATAGAGGACGAATGAAGGGAATATCTTATCGAGGTAATCATATTTGTTTCGGTAAATATGCTCTTCAGGCGCTTGAGCCTGCTTGGATCACATCTAGACAAATCGAAGCGGGTCGGCGAGCAATGACACGAAATGCACGCCGCGGTGGAAAAATATGGGTCCGTATATTTCCAGACAAACCAGTTACAATAAGACCCGCCGAAACACGTATGGGCTCGGGGAAAGGATCCCCTGAATATTGGGTAGCTGTTGTTAAACCGGGGCGAATACTATATGAAATGGGCGGAGTAACTGAAAATATAGCGAGAAGGGCTATTTTAATAGCAGCATCAAAAATGCCTATACGAACTCAATTTATTATTTTGGGATAAAAATGTAGAACCAACACAAACGAGTCTTGGGAATGAAAGAAAACCGCAGGTTTCTTTTTTTGGACAAAAAATATTTCTTTTATTTTCTTCATCCTTTGCATTGGAAAAATAGACTCAAAAATTCATATGATTCAACCTCAGACCCATTTAAATGTAGCAGATAACAGCGGGGCTCGAAAATTGATGTGTATTCGAATCATAGGAGCTAGTAATCGCCGATATGCTCATATTGGTGACGTTATTGTTGCTGTGATCAAAGAAGCAGTACCAAACATGCCCCTAGAAAAATCAGAAGTAGTAAGAGCTGTAATTGTTCGTACCTGTAAAGAACTTAAACGTGACAGCGGTATGATAATACGATATGATGACAATGCTGCAGTTGTGATTGATCAAGAAGGGAATCCAAAAGGAACTCGAATTTTTGGTGCAATCCCCCGCGAATTGAGACAATTCAATTTTACTAAAATAGTTTCATTAGCTCCCGAGGTATTATAAAATGGGATCCTGATATCTTTAGGATATTTGAAAAGAAATAGATTAAGAACTAGATTAATTCGTAGCTTATGTCTCACGCATATACCTTGAGAAATTCATATTCATAAACCAATAAAAAAACATGTTAATTATATCCAATTTTGAGGCACCAAAAATTTTACTTCATCATGGGTAGAGACACTATTGCTGAGATAATAACCTCTATACGAAATGCGGATATGGATAGAAAAAGAGTTGTTCGTATAGCATCTACTAATATTACCGAAAATATTGTTAAAATACTTTTCCGAGAAGGTTTTCTCGAAAACGTCAGAAAACATCGAGAAAAAAACAAAAATTTTTTGGTTTTAACCCTGCGACATAATAGAAGGAATAGCAAAAGACCCCATATCTGTAGAAATTTTTTAAATTTAAAACGGATCAGCCGGCCCGGTCTGCGAATCTATTCTAACTCTCAACGAATTCCTAGAATTTTAGGTGGAATGGGGATTGTAATTCTTTCTACTTCTCGAGGTATAATGACAGATCGGGAGGCTCGACTAGAAAGAATCGGCGGAGAAATTTTATGTTATATATGGTAATCCTTTTAATATCCAAATGGGATCCGAAACCTCTTCCTATTTGTAAAAAAAAAAAGAAAGGGGTGAGTTGTCTAATATCGTTTCTCCTACATTAGTTGATACTTCAAGGGGGCTTTACCTGAAATGAAAGAACAAAAATGGATTCATGAGGGTTTAATTACCGAATCGCTTCCCAACGGCATGTTCCGCGTTCGGTTAGATAATGAAGATCTGATTATTGGTTATGTTTCAGGAAAGATCCGACGTAGTTTTATACGGATACTGCCAGGAGATAAAGTCAAAATTGAAGTAAGTCGTTATGATTCAACTAGAGGACGTATAATTTATCGACTCCGAAACAAGGATTCGAAAGATTAGGTGGTTTTTATTCAATACGATTCGAGATTAAAAATTTTAAGAAACTTATTTTCTACCAAGAAGTAGATTCAGAATTAAGATAAGGAATGACAAATATGAAAATAAGAGCCTCCGTTCGTAAAATTTGTGAAAAATGCCGACTAATCCGCAGACGGGGGCGCATTAGAGTAATTTGCTCAAACCCGAGACATAAACAAAGACAAGGATAATCAGACTCACTAAAGGACTAAACGTACAAATAAAGAATCTGTTTTGACATCAAATGGATATATTCCATATATTTCTGATTCATATTTATGAGATGCTACAATATGGCAAAAGCTGTACCGAGAATTGGTTCACGTAGAAACATACGTATTGGTTCACGTAAAAGTTCACGTAGAATACCAAAGGGAGTTATTCATGTTCAAGCAAGTTTCAATAATACTATTGTCACGGTTACAGATGTACGGGGTCGGGTGGTTTCCTGGTCCTCGTCCGGTACTTGTGGATTCAAGGGTACGAGAAGGGGGACGCCCTTTGCCGCTCAAACTGCAGCGGCAAATGCTATTCGTACAGTAGTCGATCAAGGTATGCAACGAGCCGAAGTCATGATAAAAGGGCCCGGTCTCGGAAGAGACGCCGCATTACGAGCTATTCGTAGAAGTGGTATACTATTAACTTTTGTGCGGGATGTAACCCCCATGCCACATAACGGCTGTAGACCTCCAAAAAAAAGACGTGTGTAGAAATGAGGAGTGAAGGAATTTCAAGAGAAACAAGAGAAATAAATAATTCAATCAAATAAAATATTATTACTATGGTTCGAGAGAAAGTAACAGTATCTACTCGGACGCTACAGTGGAAGTGTGTTGAATCAAGAACAGACAGTAAACGTCTTTATTACGGGCGCTTTATTCTATCTCCACTTATGAAAGGACAGGCCGACACAATAGGCATTGCGATGAGAAGGGCTTTGCTTGGAGAAATAGAAGGAACATGTATCACACGCGTAAAATCTGAGAATGTCCCGCATGAATATTCGACTATAACGGGTATTCAGGAATCGGTCCACGAAATTATAATGAATTTGAAAGAAATTGTATTGAGAAGTAATCTATATGGAACTTGTGGCGCGTCGATTTGCGCTAGGGGCCCTGGATATGTAACTGCTCAAGATATCATCTTACCGCCTTATGTCGAAATCATCGACAATACACAACATATAGCTAGCTTAGTGGAACCCATTAATTTGTGTATTGGATTAGAAATCGAGAGAAATCGCGGATATCTTATCAAAATGCCACATACCTTTCAAGATGGAAGTTATCCTATAGATGCTGTATTCATGCCTGTTCGAAACGTGAATCATAGTATTCATTCCTATGAAAATGGGACTGAAAAACAAGAGATACTATTTCTCGAAATATGGACAAATGGGAGTTTAACTCCGAAAGAAGCACTTCATGAAGCCTCCCGGAATTTGATTGATTTGTTTATTCCCTTTTTATATAAGGAAGAAAAAAACTTACCTTTAGAGGACAATCAATACACGGTTCCTTTATCCCCTTTGACTTTTCACGATAAATTGGATAAAGTACGAAAAAACAAAAATAAAATAGCATTAAAGTCGATTTTTATTGATCAATCCGAATTGTCTCCCAGGGTTTATAATTGCCTCAAAAGGTCCAATATATATACATTAGTGGACCTTTTGAATAACAGTCAAGAGGATCTTATGAAAATTGAACATTTTCGCCTAGAAGATGTAAAACAGATATTGGGCATTCTAGAAAAACATTTCGCAATTGATTTACCAAAAAACAAGTTTTAAATCAATTGGATTTAATTAAGATATAAGAGTTGAATCTGTAGCACAATTCATA